ACACCACCACCACCTTTCTTCACCCTTCATCCATCTTCTACCCTTTTCCTACATTTCTTACTTTTAACTCTTTCATCTCATGTGTAAATTTAATTTCCCTCCTCTTTCCCCTTCTCTTCTCTCTCTCCTTCTTCCTTTACATCCTTCTCACTCTTCTATCACCACCACTCCTTTCTACTCCCTCTCTTCACCCTTCATCCATCTTCTACCCTTTTCCTACATTTCTTACTTTTAACTCTTTCATCTCATGTGTAAATTTAATTTCCCTCCTCTTTCCCCTTCTCTTCTCTCTCTCCTTCTTCCTTTACATCCTTCTCACTCTTCTATCACCACCACTCTCCTATACTTACTTTCTTCTTCTCTTTTGAAGTACGCTACGCTTCTTCTTCTTTCTTCTCTTTTGAATACGCTACGCTCCCTACTTTATGGGTTTGGGGGGCTTCCTAACCCCTTGCCCCTACTCCAGAGACACTACCTTCTTCTCTCTTGTCTCTGGAGCCCCGCCCCCCCAACCCACGCGCACACACCCCATTCCATATATATCCATCTTCTGTATTATCCCCTATATTATATCTCATTCCATATATATCTATCTCCTATATTATATCTCCATTCCATATATATCTATCTCCTATACACAATTCCTTCTCATCTTCCCCCCCCGCCCCCCCCTCCTTCTCCTCCTTTTAAATCATCTCTCACTTTTTCTCCACTACCCCTCATCTTTCTTATCTTTTACACGCAATTTTACACATCTCTCCTCCTCACATACTTTCCTACACACCCTACCTAACTCCTCTCCTAAAATCACGTTTTTTTGCCTTCTCCTTCACTTTTTTCTACACACTACCCTCCCTCTCTTACTCCATTCTCATTCTTTCTCTATCTCCTCCTTTTTTCCTTTTATTTCCCTCTTTCATCTTCAATTTTGCCTTCTCACCCCTTACCCCATATCAGGTTTCGTACTTCCTTTTCCTTAAGTACCTCACTACTCCCTTCTTGCTACGGTACCTACCTTGACTCCTTACTCACATACCTCACTTCACATAACTCTCTCTTCAACTTCACTTCTCCGTATGCTTTCTCTCCTCAAGCTTTTGCCAGCCCTTCTCACCTTACCAGGACCTACGGAGCTTCTCTACACAGAGCTTTCTCTCCAAGAATCGGCCTTACATTCTCTTCTCATCCTCTGCTAGACTACGCTTTCGCTTCCTTACTCACAACCCTTTCACTTCCATCATTCACTTAACCTGCAGTTTTAAGCTACTGACTTCCATTTTTCAGTACTCCTTTGCTCACCTACCGCCTACTTTTACATGGAATTCTTCTAGGCTGATCACTGAAACTCAATAGGCTCACTACTCTTCCCTCTAGTTTGTTTTCTTTATTCACACTACTCACTTTCTCCCTGGCCTTCTCCCATCCCTCTCACAATTCCCCCACACCCACCCGTGTTTGTACACCCCGCCCCCCAAGCGGGGACTCCCTGTATCATACGACTCGAACGTATCTTTCTTCACCTCACATACAGTCATACCCTCCTCCTTATCATACACCTCGTCTTTCTTATTTTTCACAGGCAAATTTGCACGTTTTTTCTCCTACCATATTTTCCTACACCTCCTACCTAACCTCTCTCCTAAAATCACGTTTTTTCGGCCTCTCCTTCACTTTTTCCTCCACACTTTCACTCTAACTTCTCTCTTTTACTCCATTCTCACTCTTCTACTCCTTTTTCTACTCCACACCTCATCTTTCTTATTTTTCACAGGCAAATTTGCACGTTTTTCTTCCTCCCATATTTTCCTACACCTCCTACCTAACTTCTCTCCTAGAATCACGTTTTTTTGCCCTCTCCTTCACTTTTTTCTCCACACTTTCACCCTACCTTCTCTCCTTTACTCCACTTCCACTCTTTTACTCCATTCTCACTCTTTTACTCCACTTTCACTCTCCTACTCCATTTTCTCTCTTTTACTCCTTTTTCATTCTCCTACTCCTTTCTCTACTCCACACCTCATCTTTCTTATTTTTCACAGGCAAATTTGCACGTTTTTCTTCCTACCATATTTTTCTACACCTCCTACCTAACCCCTCTCCTAGAATCACGTTTTTTTGCCCTCTCCTTCACTTTTTTCTCCACACTTTCACCCTACCTTCTCTCCTTTACTCCACTTTCACTCTTTTACTCCACTTTCACTCTCCTACTCCATTTTCTCTCTTTTACTCCTTTTTCATTCTCCTACTCCATTTTCTCTCTTCTACTCCATTTACACTCTCTCTTCTTATCACACCATTTTCTTACTCCTCCTACATTCCATCCACACCTTCTTCTCCTATTTCACTCATCCTTATACTTACCTAATTACTTACATAATTTCTTACATGAAATCACATCTTATTAATTTATTTATCCTTTACATAATTCTTCTTATAAGAAACACAACCACATTACAAACTGGCTTGCTTCCTAACAACAACACACTTAACAAACCCGCTCAACTTCCTCTTCCTCTCAAGCTGAGTCCGTTACTCCCTCTTCGGGCTGGGAAGACAGGACTCGAACCTACACCAATGGCTTTGGACGCCATCACTCTTGCCTTCTTAAGTTACTCCCCACTTTTCCCTCTATCATACACTTTTACTTCCTGCTACTCGTGCGCAGTGCCACCTCTTGCTTTTACACTCGTGTCTCCTCTACTGCTTTCTGATCAGGGCTTCTTCTCTTATATCCGCAACTTTTCCTCTATCCCTTCCCTCTCTTCCTTCATAAACTCTATTTCTCCTATTTCTTCTTCTTCTAATTCTAACCTTCCTTCTATCTTCTCTATCTGCTCTAATTTCTTCCTTACTTCCTCTCTTATTTTTTCTCTTATCTTCTCTTCCATCCTCTCCTTCATTCCTTCTATCCTCTCCCTATTCTCTTTTCTCCATAACTCTAACTCTTCTCTTACTCCTTCTTCTTCTTCTTTCTTCTTCTTTTCCTCCCATCTTTCCCACTTCCTCTCTATCTCCTTTCTACATTCCTCATCTATATACCCTCCTATTCTTTCTCCATATCCCTTTATTATTATCATCATTACCAACACATAACTCAACATCATCACCCACTCCTCATCCCAACTCAATACTCCCACTGCTATCCCTATCCCTATCTCTTTCTTCCTCCTCTCTTCTCTCCACTCCCTTAACATTTCTCTTATCCTTTCCTCCCACTCCTCTCTCCACTTCCTATACTTCTTATACACCTCCCCACCAATATATACTCACAAACAAGAATAACCATACCACATCCACAAAGTGCCAATACCATATCCCCACCTCTAATCCTACATGATGCTCACTTGTTAACTCTCCCCTTATACTCCTTATTAACCCCATCGATAACATTATCACTCCCAACAACACATGCATTCCATGAAATCCCGTTCCCATATAAAAACTACTCCCATATACTCCATCCGTTATCCTAAACTCTGACTCATAATACTCATATCCCTGTACCATTATAAACACTATCCCCAATATTATCGTTATTCCCAACCCCTTCTCCATCTCCTCTTTCTCTCCACTTCTCATACTCTCATGACTCCATGTCACTGTTACTCCACTTAACAATAACAACAACGTATTCAACATCGGTAACTCCCATACCTCTACCACCCTTATCCCTCTTGGCGGCCACACTCCTCCTAACTCTACCGATGGACTTAAACTACTGTGATAATATGCCCAAAATATCGACACAAACAACATACTCTCCGTAAATATAAACCATAACACTCCACTCCTTAACCCCTCCTGCACCTTTCCCGTATGACTCCCCTCTAATACTCCCTCTCTTATTACATCCCTCCACCATCCATACATACTCATCAACATACTCATCACTCCCATCATCAATATCCTTCCTCCCATTCCATGCATCCACTCTATCATCCCTATTAATATCCCCATCAATGCTATCACCGTCATCACTGGCCACGGACTCACATCCACCATATGATACTCACTTATCCTTCTCTCCTTCTCCATCTCTTATATCTTACTCTTTATCCATTCCTTATATCCCTCCACTTTTACTCCCTCTACTACTATCGGCATATATGCATGATTCATTCCACATAACTCTGAACACTGACCATAATACACTCCCTCTCTCTTTATATACAACGCTACCTGACTCAATCTACCCGGCACCGTATCACACTTCACTCCCAATGATGGCACTGCCCAACTATGAATTACATCCGTCGACGTCAACAATAACCTTATATGCGTCTTTATCGGCAATACCATCCTATTATCCACTTCCAATAATCTTAACTCTCCCTCTTCCAAATCCTCCTCTCCCTTCATATATGAATCATAACTTATCCCCTCTTCTCCATAATCCGAATACTCATAACTCCAATACCATTGATGCCCTATTACCTTCACTGTTACTCCTGGACTCACCTCTTCCTCCATCGCATATAACAATGCATATGATGGTACCGCTATCATTATCAATATCAACGTTGGCGTTAATGTCCATATCGCTTCTATCAACGCTCCCCTCTTCTCCTTTCTTACTTCTCTATTCCTCCTATAATCGTAATTATATATTATCCTCATTAATATATATATCACCATCCCCATCACCATGATCATCACATACATCACTTCGTGATGTAAATTGACTATCCCCTCCATTACGGGAGTCGCCGGGTCCTGAAACCCCATTCCCCATCTCACCGGTGCATCATTCCTTATCATCTCCTTCTTCTTTTCTCTCTTCCTCCTTCTTACTCTACCTCCCTTGGACTCGAACCAACCCTCTAGGCCTTGAAATCCTTCTTCAAACGCCCTCTTCTTCAACTGCTTCCTCAGCACCTTGTCGACTACCCTACTCCTCTCAACATACATTATGCCTGGAACTTCGGTTTCCTTCTCTTCTTTGCTCTTGCTCTACAAATCTTATCTGGACTTTTCCTTGCTATGCACTACACTCCTCATATCCTCTTCGCCTTCCATAGTGTCGAACACATCATGCGCGATGTCCCCTTTGGCTGGCTCCTACGCTACTCTCACCTTAACGGCGCCTCTCTCTTCTTCATCCTACTCTATTTACACCTCTTTCGTAACCTCTACTATGCCTCCTACTCTCCTCCTCGACACTGGACCTGGATCTTCGGCGTTCTCATCTTCTTCTTCTCTATTCTCACCGCTTTCATCGGTTATGTCCTTCCCTGGGGACAAATGAGCCTCTGGGGCGCTACCGTTATCACTAACCTCCTCTCCGCCTTTCCTCTCTTCGGACATTCCCTTGTTACCTGGATCTGGGGCGGCTTCTCTGTCGATAATCCTACTCTTCACCGCTTCTTTACTCTCCACTTCCTTCTTCCCTTCCTTCTCTTCGCTCTCTCTCTTCTTCACATGATCGCTCTTCACCACTCCTCTTCCGGCAACCCTCTCGGTCTCGATTCCTCCTTCTCTAAAATCCCTCTTTCTCCTTACTTCCTTCTCAAAGACTTCCTCGGTCTTCTTCTTCTTCTTCTCCTCTTCTCTCTCCTCCTCTTTTTCTCTCCTAACTCCCTCGCTCATCCTGATAACTACATCCTCGCTAACCCTATGCTTACTCCTCCTCACATCGTACCTGAATGGTACTTCCTTCCCTTCTATGCCATCCTACGCAGCATCCCTCATAAACTCGCTGGCGTCCTTATCATGATCTCCTCTATCGCCGTCCTCGCTCTTCTTCCTTGGATTCACAGCTTCTCCTCTCGCAGCTCCCTCTTCCGTCCTCTCTTCCGCTTCTTCTTCTTCCTCTTCCTCGCTTCCTTCTTCCTTCTTACCTGGATCGGCGCTATGCCTGTCGAATCTCCCTTCCTCTCTCTTGGCCTCTTCTCCACTCTCCTCTATTTCTCCTTCTTCCTTCTCTTCCTTCCTTCTCTCGCTCTCCTCGAATCCTCATTCCTTTCTTCTTATCACCTCCTCCCATCTTCTTAACTCCTGCTCCCTACTCTCCTCCTTCTTCCTTCTCTCTCCCTCTACCATCATTATCACCGCTATCATCCCCAACATTAACATCATTCCACATTCCATTATCCCTATCATCTTCTCTCCATACATCACCTTACTTATCACCATCACATTCCCTATCTTCTCCTTCTTCTCTATCCACCCTCCCTCTTCCTCCTCCATCCATACCCTTCCTCCTATTACTACTCCCACTCCTATCCCTACTAACACCATCATTCCCTTATACTCCCTTCCCCTCTCCTCCTCCCTTATCTCCAACATCATTACCACAAACATAAACAACACCGCTATCGCTCCTATATACACCAACATTATTATCCATCCTACATACTCCACTCCTATCCTCATCAACCATATCGCTATATTCACAAAACTTATTATCATATACACCACCGACTCCACTCCCTTCCTCTTCATTATTACTCCTATCCCACTTATTACTCCTATCCCTCCTATCACCTCATATACTCCCAACATTTCTTACTTATCTCATTTATTACATGATTTATTATACCTACCATCATTATTATCTTTATCTCTCTTACTCCTTCTATCCTCATCACCTCCTCCCTTCTACACACTTCTCCTATTATCATTATCATACTCACACTTATTACTCCTATCCTATTCATTATCGATCCTATCGAATTCCTTTCTCCTCTGTACAACGTTACACTTCCTACTCTTGCCCTCTTCATCTCACATGATTCCTCTCTCCTTTCGTACATCCTCTGCCGATCCTACTCTTCTTCTTACAGCTCCTCTTCTCTAGATTTATTCGCTATTGCCTTCGCCTCTCCTCTTCTTGCTACATTGACTTTGCTCCTCACACTTGGTCAACCCATTACGTTCCTCTCGTACCAGTAATCGCTTAGCTTTTCCTCTCTCCCTCTTGCAGCGGATAGGGACCGAACTGTCTCACGACGTTCTGAACCCAGTTCACGTACCACTTTCATTGGCGAACAGCCAAACCCTTAGAACCCTCTTCTGCCCTAGGATGTGATGAACCGACATCGAGGTGTCAATCGTGGTGCTTGATACGTTCTCTAACACCACATTAACCTGTTACCCCCAAAGTTTCTTCTTCGATCGTTCGGTGCTCTCCTCTTCTCGAGTTCTCCTTCACCTGTTCCCTATAGCTGAGTCCGGATCCCTCCTCGAAATCTCTTTCTTCTTTCTTCAAGCATGCTTACGCTATTATACTTCTCTCATGCCTTTGCTTGCCTAATTTACTCTTTCTTAGGCTTTACTTCCCCAGCCAAACTAGCTTAAGCTTATTTTCCTTTCTCAGTCAGATTCCTTCTCCTCATGCAGTGGTCTTTCACTCTCTTACCCCACCTCCTCTACTTCATGATTCTCTCTCCTCACTAAACCTATCCAGTCAAGAATTATGGGGTCTTTCCGTCCTACTGCAAGTTTACTGCATTTTCACAGTTATTGCTGTTTCGCTGAGTTGGACGACTAGACAGTGCCACACTCGTTTCTCCTTTCATACCTGACGCCTTTCAAACGCCTATTTACTTCGCTACCTTTGGATCCTTACAGTTAGGACCGCCATTCTCTATACCTCTTCTACTACTCGCTTTCACTTTCATCTCTTTCTTCTCTACTATTTGGCAGGCCGCACACTCTATACTTACCATTCTCTCTTTCCTGCAGAGTGCTGTGTTTTTGTTAAACAGTCGGTGCAGCTTCTTTCATATCTTCTTCCTCAGTTACCATATCCTTTTGCCTAGTTCCTTATCGTCCCTTCTCTCACCTCCTTTTGGGTCTTCTTTCTCCTCGAGTACCTGCGTCGGTCTTCGGTACGGCTTCCCTCTTCCTTTTCTTCTTCTCTCTCTTTTCTTCTCCTCCTTTCGGTTCTTACATTATGATGCCGCCTTACACTCTCTTCTTTTTACTCTCCTCTCACGTAACCCTTTCCTCTTTCTTTCCTTCTCTTCCCTTCTTACGTCTCGCTACTCCACCCAGCATTCTCTCTTCTCTTCTTGCTCCTCTACCTCTTTACCCTGATTCGGTCCTCTTTCTTCCCTTTTTCTCTTCTTTTTCGGATTCCTTCCTCTTTCACGCTTTAACGCCTTCCTCTCTGGTTTGCTGCTTCTAAGCCTACCTCCTCTTTCCTCCTTTTCCCTCTTTCTTTTCTTTTATACCTTATCTTTGCTTCCGGGCTTTTTCCCTCTCGACTTTACACCTTCTCGCTTCTAGTCCCTCTCTGTCTTCTTCCTTCTCTTTTCTCTACCTTCTCTTTCCTTACCTTCTTCCTTACATACGCTACTTCTATAGCTTTCGAGGAGTACCAGCTATCACTAGCTTTGATTGACCTTTCACCCCTTATGCCACCTCTTCCAACTCTTTTTCCACAGATACTGGTTCAGCCTTACCGCTTGGGTCGCACAAGATCAACTAGCTTCGGGTCTTACTTGGCTACTTCTTCTTCTTCCTTTTTGCTTCCTTTTCTCACTCGCTGGGACATTATGCAAAAGGTACGCGCTTTACACTCTCTTCTTCAAATACTTTCCTGCTTTCATTCACATTACTCGTTCCCTTTCTCTTTTTCTTCCTTTACCGCATCTCTTTCTTCTCTTCTTCTACTCCCTTCTGCTTTTTCTTCTACCGATACTCAGTTATTCCCTTTCTCTCTTCTTTCTTCACAGCTTTCCCGTATTTGCCTCTCTCTTCCTCATGTCCTTACTCACTTCTATACTCACCATTATCCCTATCATTATCACCTTTACTATCTCCCTTACCTCCTCTCTTCCTATACTTCCTCCCCATTCACTCACACTTACCGGCTGATGCATCGTATTCCACCATTCCACTCCATATTTTATTATCGGCATATTTATCATACCCATCCACCCTATTATCCCCTTATACTCCTTCTTTACTCCTCCTATCACTTCTATCCATATCCAACACACTAACATACTTATATTCCTCACATCATTTATCCACCACTCTCCCCATACCTCCTTACTCCATATCATCCCCGTTATTATACTCATACCTACATACTTCCTACTCTCCTCCCTTATCCTCTCCATCCACTCCATACTCCTCTCATTCCTACTTACCACATACACTCCTCCCATTACTCCCATTATTACACTACTCACTATCCCCATCCATGACATACCCACATGCACTCCCATCACCCCTCCTCCTCTTAACGTCATCATTATCATCACTCCTATTACTCCATACATCACCACTCTCCCTCCATTATATTCATCTCCTCCACACTTACACTCTTCTCCCTCTTATACTGCAACATTAACATACTCAACCCTATCCCCGCCTCACACGCCGCCACCGTCAATACCCATAACACACTACTCTCTCCCATTATATCTCCCATACCCACCGATCCCTCACACATTCCTATATTCCCTCCCATCAACATCATCTCCATACTCATTATCATTATTATTATATTCCTCCTATTTATTATTATCCCTATCACTCCTATCACATATATTATCTCACTCATCTCTTCAGCCACAGGTTCTCCTACGCCTACCTTGTTACGACTTAATCCCAGTCATACGCTATTTTTTCACTTTTTCTCCTCCTTACTCCCTTTCTTCTTTTCCTACACTCTTCTTTTCTTCGCTTATTCCTAGCTCACTCCCAGAACTTGACGGGCAGTGTGTACAAAATCCGTTCACTCTTTCACCGCAGCTTTCTCTTCCTCGATTACTTGGGATTCCTCCTTCCTTCACGCTTCTTCCTCGTGCTCTCCGTACCTCTTCTAGTCCTTTCTCCTCTTCTTTTTCTTCCTCTCGTTCTCTCTTCTCTTTGCTTCCTACTCTGTCTCACGTCTTACGCCCTATCCTTTCTCGGGCCGCCCTCTACTTGCCTTCTTTTCCTCTCTTGGCTCTCTCGTACGTTCTCTCACTTCACAGCACGCTCTTTCGACAGCCGTGCAACACCTTCTTGGATAGGTAAGGTTCCCGTTTTACATCGGATTAATTTACGTGATCCACCCCTTTTTCCGATTCCCGTCAATTGCTTTGGGTTTCTTTCTTGCGCCTTTACTCCCCTGGTGGAATGACTCCCTTTCTTCTTACTCATTCTTTCTTTTACTGCATAGACTACACGGGTCCCTAATCCGTTTCACTCCCTATGCCTTCTCGCCTCATTTCCTGTGTCTCCCTTTCTTTTCTTCTCGCCTTTCTCTTGAGATCCTCGCATTTCATCCCTCTCCTCCTTCTCTCCTTTCCTTTTCTCTCTTACACTTACTCTACTACTCGACCTTTACACCCATTTCCTCTGCTCTACGCTCGCTACCCACGTCTTACCGCTGCTGCTGGCACGTGTCTTTGCCATAACTTCCCTCTTTCTTCCTCTTTTTACTTCCTCTTCTGTCTCTACACTCCTCATTACTGGGTCATACTTTCCTGTACATTGCCCAATTTTCCCCACTGCTGACTTACCTCGTTTGGTCCTTCTCTCATTTCCAATGTGGCTTTCCTCCTCTCAGATTCTCGCTTGTCCTTCCTTTATGGGCTTCTCTCTTCCCATCTCTTTCATTCCTCTGTGCCTTCATCCTTCTCGACTCTCTCACACCTCTTTACTCACCCGTTCGCTTCTACTCCACTCGCATGTGTTACTCTCTGATCTACTGCGTCACTTCTTTGCCTGCATCATACACCTCCTCTCTCTTCTTTCTCCTCCTTCATATCACTACTCCACTTATTATTCCCACATACACACACCTTATCACCTCTCCCACTATCTCCTCTTTCATATAATCCTTCCTTATCTCCTCCATCCCCTCCTTCATATGATTCATCACTACTCCACTCATCACTTCTATCACTTCCATCTTCTCTCTCATAACTCCTCTTCTGTCTTCTTTATCCCTCTTCTTACTCTCGTTTCTCCTATACTCACGAAAACAGTATCAAAAAACTCATCATCAACGCAAACAACCCTACCGCCTCCGTCAACGCAAACCCCAATATCGTATATCCAAACAACTGCTGCTTCAACACCGGATTCCTCGCATACGCATTCACCAAACTCCCAAATACTATCCCCACTCCTGCTCCTACTCCTGCTAACCCTATCGTCGCCATCCCCGCTCCCATCATCTTTGCTCCCTGTACTACTCCACTCATCTCTTCTTTCTCTTTTCTCTCCCTTCTTACTCTTGCGGAGGCAGGACTCGAACCTACTTCCTTCAGATCATGAGTCTGACGAGTCTCTCCCCTTCCTCTTCTCCGCTTCCAGCTCGTCCCCTACGGGACTCGAACCCGTACCTTTGCCTCGAAAGGGCAATGTCTTCTCCCTTTGACTAAGGAGACTCACCAGAAGCAGATACTCATTCCCACTCTATCCCTCCCTTCTTCCATTCATATATATATCCTATCCCTAATATTATCATAAATATTATCCCTCCTATCATCCCTTCCTTTCCTATCTCTCCCATTCCTATACTCCACGGATACATATAACTTATCTCCACATCCATTATTATATACATTATCCCCACTCTATAATACCTTATCTCATATCCACTCCTCTCCTCCATAAATGGATTAAATCCACATTCATATGCACTCTCTTTCTCCCTATCCTTCTTCTCCTTACTCACCCTCTCCCATATCTCCCATACTATCTCTACCACTAACATACTTACTACTCCTACTATCATTAATATCTCATATTCCCTCATATACTCACTCCTCCTATACTCCACATTACACTCCCTACCACTATCACATATCCTCCTCCATACACTATCACTCCCTTCCATCCTATCCTCATCAACTGATCATATCTATACCTACTCCAACTTCCTCTTATCCATATATACACATATACTATTATCGTACTCTTTATTCCCACTACTATCTCTCCTCTCATATACTTACTATTCCATCCTCCCATCATTATTACACTACTCACTACACTCATTAATATTATATTCCCATATTCCGCTAAAAAATACATCCCAAACCCCATCCCTCCATATTCCACATTATACCCCGCTACCAACTCCGCCTCCGCCTCCGGTAAATCAAACGGCGTCCTATTCGTCTCCGCTAATATCACTCCCATATACATCACTACTACCGGCATCATCACACTTATATTCCATACTCCCTCCTGTACCTCCACTATCCTACTTATATTACCACTTCCTCCTATTATTATTATACATATCATCATTACTCCCATCCCTAACTCATATGATACCATCTGCGCTCCACTCCTCAATCCTCCCATTATACTGTACTGCGAACTACTTCCCCAACCTCCTATTATTACTCCATATACTCCTAACGATCCTATGCTCATCCATACTATCAACCCCACCTCCACATCCACTATCACCTCTCCCTCTCCTATCGGTACCACACTCCATCCTAACATACTCAACATCCATGTCACCACCGGACCCGCCTTATACATTACTCCCTCCGCTCTCATCGGCTTCACTCCCTCCTTTATCATCAACTTCACTCCATCCGCTATCGGCTGACCCACTCCCTCTATCCATACCTTATTCGGTCCTCTCCTCCTCTGCATCCCTCCTAATATCTTCCTCTCTCCTAATGTCATATATGCTACTCCTATCAACATCGGTATCAACATCACTATCTCCTTACTTACTCCCTCTACTATTACTCTCATCTCCTCTCTCATATTATATTCCTCTCTTCTATCCCCATCTCTATCACTCCTACTACCATCACACTCATCACTGTTATCCCCTCCCTTTTCTCTAACTCTCCCCTTACTCTCCTTCTACTCTCCTTAAAATACATTCCCTCTATCATCTTCACATAATAATATCCTCCTATCACTCCTCCTATTACACCCACTATCCCCATTCCATACTCTCCACTACGTACACTCTCCATCATCACCCTATATTTACTCCAAAATCCCGCCATCACCGGCATTCCCATCATCGAATACATCACTATCATCATCATCCCACTCTTTACACTATTCCTCTTTCCTTCTCCTACTAACTCCTTCATCCTCCTCTCCCTCTTCTCACTCCACCATCCTAATATCCCCATCATCATTACACTATACACACTTATATAATACTCCACACTCTCCTCCTTATTACCCATACTCATCCCCATCAACATATACCCCATCTGACTTATCGTACTATACCCTATCCATCTCCTTATACTCTCCTCTCCATACCCTCCTATACTTCCCACTATTATACTCATCACTACCACCATCACCCACACCCACCTTCCACACTCTACCTCCCACCTACATAACATATTACCTATACCCCACTTCGGCCATATCGCATACACCTCCATACTCCTCTTACTTATCCCCTCATATATCTCCCTTATCCACATATGCATCGGCACTACTCCCATCTTCATCATCACACTCCCTATTATCCATCCCTTCTTTCCTCCTATCCATTCACTCTCTATTATCTTCATACTTCCCGTCTCCTTATAATTCCTCACTACTCCCATCAAATACATCCCTCCCGCTATCCCACTTACTATCATGTACTTTATCCCCGCCTCCCTCTCCTTTATACTCCTTCCTCTTCCTATTCCTATACTGTACATTCCCATCGACTGCCATTCCATCCCCATGTATACCACCATCCACTCATTCCCTATCATCATCATCTTATACCCCTCACTCATCTGCATTATTATTATCTCCTCCTCCCTCCTCCTTCTACCCAACATTATTATCATCCCTCCTATTATCATTACTCCTATCACTCCCCTCTTACTTCCCTCCTCCTCCATTATCATCCTATATATCTTCATCCCCTCCTCACTCTCCTTCTCCATCATCCCTCCCACTAACATACTGTATATCACCACTTCCCTTATCCTCTGCTCCTTCCTCCTTATTACTCCTATCATCTCCACTAGGCTCATCCCTATTATATACACACTTACCATACCTCACTCCATATACTTGGCTTTACTCCCATTATTATCATTATTACCACCAATGGACTCACACTGTTATACTCCCTCCTACTTATGTCCATCTCCTTACCTATATACTCCTTCTTTCTTCCCTTATACACCCTATTATACATCCATATCGTATATACCACTGTTAATATCATACTTATACTCATCATTACTCCTATCTCCTTACTCACACTCATTATACCCCACATTATCCACATCTCCGACACATACCCACTCGTCATCGGCACTCCCATATTTCCCATACTCAACATCCACATTATTCTACTCATTATCGGCATCCCTACCTCCATCCCTCCATAATATTTTATCACCCTCGTCTTATACCTCTCATACATCATCCCCACTATCATAAACATCCCTGACGATATTATCCCATGACTTATCATCATCATTATACTTCCACTATATCCCTCCCTCCTCATACTATACATACCCACTCCCACCATACCCATATGCACTATCGACGAATACGCTATTATCTTCTTCCAATCTATCTGACTTATCGTACTCATCCCTCCATATATCCCCGATATCACACTCATCGTATATATCACCGGACTATTATACACACTCTCCTCACTTAACATACCTATCCCTATCCTTAACATTCCATATCCTCCCATCTTTAACATTATCCCCGCTAACATCACCGACCCCACCGTTGGCGCCTCCGCATGCACCTCCGGCAGCCACACATGACACGGTATCAACGGCATCTTTATCATCATACTTATCATTATACTCCACCACAACCACTCTCCTATCCCCTCCTTATACTCCACATTCATTAACACCTCATACCCACTACTTCCTACACTCACATACATCACTATTATCCCCATCAACATTATCATCGACCCCACTAACGTATATATTATCAACATATACACCGCTCTTATCCTCCTCTCTCTACTTCCTCCCCTTCCTACCATCATCACCATCGGAATCAATACTCCCTCATAACTTATATAAAACCCTATTATATCCCTTACACTAAACACTTCCATCAATATCCCTTCCATTATCAATAACTGCTCCTGACTTCCCTTCTCCTTCTTATACTCACTTATTATACTCACACTTATCAATACACTACTCAACCACATAAACCCTATCGACATCCCATCCACTCCTATCTCATATCCTATATTCTCCATCCTATTCTCCACTAACCTCTCCTCCCTCATCCTCTTTACTAACTCCCTCGTCATTATTATCCATACTATCCCACTACTTATTATCCCCTTCCTTCCACTCCTTTTACTCATACCTATCATTATCCCTCCTATCCATGGACTTATCATTCCTATCCACAACTCCATCCCCACATTATTATCCCTATCACCATCCCTATCCCATACTTACTCACATTACCCCTTCTTCTTACTACCCTCTCCATCACCTCCATCATCTCCCTACTCCCCTTTCCTCCACACTCCTCTAATATCTTCCTATCTATCCCCTCTACTATCTCCCTACACATCTCCTCCACTCTCCTTCCTATCCATCTATTCTGCCATACCTCATTATACCACTTCTTACCTATCCATCTTCCTATCCTCCTTCCCTTTATCTTCTCCTTATATATCCCCAATACTACTCCTATCATCATCATCTCCTTCTCCTTCTTTCCTATCTCCTCCTCCCATTCCTCCCTCTCCCACTCCCTCTTCATATAACCTATTATCACTCCTATTATACTCATCCACATTATACTCCTCTTCATTCCCTCCTCCTCCTCTTCCTCTCTCCTCTTCTTTCCCTCACTCACTATCACCCTCTTTATCATCCTTATGCTATAATAACTCGTTATACACACTCCCAACTCACTACTTATCTCTCCATACCTACTCATACTACTCTCCCTTATTATCTCCTCCTTCGACTCATATCCACTACTGTACTCTATCCCCATTATACCCATACTCCCTATTATCACTCCCATCTTACTTACCCTCATCACTCCTCCTCCCATCTTCCTTATATCCTGCTCCTCCTTCCTACTATGAATTATACCTCCCGCACTCATAAATAACATACCCTTCACCATCCCATGATTTATCACATGACTTATGCTATTATTACTACTCTCCACTCCTACACTCAACACCATGTATCCCAACTGACTTCCCGTACTATACGCTATTATCTTCTTTATATCCTGCGCATATACTCCCAACATACCTATATACACTATACTCCCTCCTCCTATCCCTATCATTATCTCCTTTCCTCCTATTATACCCTCCATCCTTATCACCACATACACTCCCGCCGTCACTAACGTCGCCGCATGAATCAATGCACTCACCGGCGTCGGACCCTCCATCGCATCCGATAACCACGTCTGCATCCCCATCTGCGATGACTTCGTCATTACTCCCATTATTATCATTATCCCCATTATCCTATCCTCCTCTATTACCACACTCTTCATTACTCCATATGACACACTTCCATAACTCACATATCCCTTTCCTATCCCTAACATTATCCCCATATCCCCTATCCTATTTATCACCATCGCCTTCATTCCCGCCTTACTCGTCTCACTCCTACTACTCCAATAACTTATCAATATGTACGAACATACTCCTATCCCCTCCCATCCTATATACATCTGCAACATATTCTCACTTCCCACTAATATCAACATACTCCCTATAAATATACTCACTATACTCATAAACCTTACCCTCTCTCCCTCCTCCTTCATATACCACCTACTATACTCCTCTACTATACTCCCCACTACCACCACCATCCACATCATCTCTACCACCTCCCTCTCCTCTATTACTCCACACTCTACCCTCTCCACTCCCTCCCTCATCCACTCCCACATCCTTACCTCCTTCTTTACTCCATTTATCACCACCTCATATAACTCCATACTTATCATCACTACACTCCACCTCATACTCCTTATATTTAACCTACTACTTCCTTCTCCTCCTATCTTCCTTCCCATCACTAACCCTATCACTCCTCCTATTATCGGCATCATTACTCCTCCCACTACCATATCTCCCTCCTTCTCTTTCTCATCTCTACCTCCTCTTCCTCCCTCCTTCCTTCTCTACTCCTCCTTTCCTTTCTTACTCCTCCTTCCTCTTCCTCCTCCTCCCTTCTCATACTCCTATATTTCTCCTTCATACCCTCCTCCACTCCCCTATTCACTATACCCATCCCTATCCCCAACCATATTATCTCATTTATCACTATCACTACATCCATCTGCGGCATCTCAATGACTCTCACTTACATCCCTTATATATATACTACTCAACAACACAAACACATACCCCTGCAACACTCCTATCACCAACTCCAACACTATCAACACCATCAACATCACCATCCCTCCCATTACTCCCATCATACTCACCATTCCTCCCATCTTATATATCTTACCTATCATGCTACTTATTATCACCAACAACGTATGCCCAGATAACATATTCGCCGTCAACCGCACTCCCAACGTCACCACCTTCATCATATACGATATCATCTCTATCCCCACTATCATTATCGACATCTTATATCCCACTCCCCTCGGCCACCATATACTACTCATCTCACTTCCCCTCTCTCTTACTCCTATTATATTCACTCCTATAAACACTATCATACTCATACTCATACTTACTCCTATCTGACTCGTCACCGTATAACTGTACGGCACCATCCCACTCATATTCCCCATTATTATTATCCCTCCTATCACATATATCATCCTCACATACCTCTCCTCTCCCACATTCTCCTTTACTATCCTTCCTATCACCCTATAATACTCCTCTCCTATCCACTCCCACCTTCCCTTTCTTACCCTTATCTTCCTCTCCATCTTCTTTACCCATACTATACTCATTATTATTATATATACTCCTATATTACTTATCCCTATCTCCCTTCCCTCTATCTCCATCTTATACAACGATACCACTTCAAATTGCTCCAATGGACTACCATACATACCACTATCATCACTATCTCCTCCTCCATCCTTATCTCACTCCACTCCCTTATCTCTACCTCTCCCTTTATCTCCTCCTTCATTATACTCCTCTTCCTCTTCTCTCCCTTCCATACTCCACTCTCACTTACTTCCACATTCACCATCTCCTCTACCTCCTTCCTCCTCTCTCCTCCTATTACCATCATCATCCCTACTCCTATTATCCCATGTATCCCTCCCTCCTTTACTATCTCCATCATTCCTCCCCTTACTCTTCCCTCATATCCCTCTCCTCCTCCTATCATTCCTACCACTACTCCCTCTCCTCCCTTTACCATCATCATACCTACCATCATACTCTTCATACCCTCTCCTCCTATACTCACCATTACCATTATCCCCACTATCATCATCTTACTCAACTCCTTACTTCCTACCTCTCCTTCTATCCTCCTCTTACACATCATCCACCACGCCCACTCCTCCCTCACTCCCTTCCTCTCCACAAAACTATGTATACTCTCTATTCCTCCCTTACCTATCTTCTCACTCATATACATACTCATACTCCACTCTACCCTATTTATACCACTACTCCTTCCACTATGTATCCCACTCACTATCATCATCCATACTATCATACTCACCTTCTCCACTCCATCCCAATTCCAATATCCTCCCCATCCTTCTATCTCCATCGACCACCTTCCTCCTATTATTATCCCCACACTTACCACTAACATACTCTTCTCTCTACTCTTTCTTCTACGCACATCTCCCACTCTATTCCCCATACTCTGTATCATATATCCCATCAACATCATCACCGGATGCCACCACTCCTTCTCCTCCCTCAACTGCTTCTTCACCTCCTCCACCCTCTCCTCCTCTTCCTTCCTTCCTATTATTCCCCTACTTCCTACCATCACCATCCCTATCACTTCCCTATCTCTCCTATAACTCCTCCTCCTTACCACACTTATTATCACCATCCCTATTATCACTATCACTCCCACACCCTCCACACTACTCCATATACTACCTATACCCATCCCCTTCCTTATCCCTTCCTTTCCTATCTCTTCCATTATACTTCCTCTTCCATATACTCCACCCACTATCATCCACCACATCTTCTTCTCCTCTCCTCCTCCCCTTGAGAGAGGTAGGACTCGAACCTACACTCGGATTTCTCCTTTGCATTTACAGTGCAACAGCTTCTCCTTTTTGCTTCTACTCTCTCTTCTTCTACAACTCCTTTCTTTCTCCCTCTTCTCCTCTTTCCTCCTTCCTTTCTCTCTTTTCCTCTCTCTTCACCTTCTCTTCCTTCTTCCTCCTCTCCTCTCTCTTTTCCTCTCCTTCCTTCTTTACCCTCACTCCTCTCTTCTCCTTCTTTTCTTCCTCTTTCCACATCCTTCCCTCCTTTTTCTTCCCTTCCTCTCCTTCTCTCCTCTCCTTTCTCTTCTTTTCCTCTTCCTCTTCTCCTAACTTATCCCTATCTCCTCTCCCCTCCTTATCCTCTCCCTCCACCTTATCCTACTCACTCCTCTTTTTCTCACACTCATCTCCTTCCTTAACACCTCCACACATCTCTTACTTCCTCTTCCTCTTCTCATACGCCTCTCCTCCTTCTCTCTCCTCTTTTCCATCTTCTACTACCCCACCTACTGGGGTAGGTGGACTCGAACCACCACCACATGGATCCAAATTCCATTACCTCCTCCTTCTCGGCCTTACCCCATCCCCTTCACTAACATCACCTCCTCCTTCCAATTATGATAACCTATCCTCCTCATTCCCCACTCTATACTCCTTCCTTCCCACTCCACCTCACTCTCCTTACCCTTCTCCCAACTCTTCACTACCAACCACATCCAATATACCATCGACATTACCGTTATTATCGATCCATAACTCGCTACCCTATTCCAACCCTCATATCCATCCGCATACTCTCCTATCCTCCTTGGCATCCCTCCCAATCCTAAATAATGCATCGGAAAGAACGTCACATTCACTCCTATAAACGTACTCCAAAAATGAATCTTTCCTCCCTCTTCACTATACTCCACTCCCGTCATCTTACCCGTCCAATAATAATATCCCGCATATATCGCAAACAACGCTCCCATCGACAACACATAATGAAAATGCGCCACCACATAATACGTATCATGCATCGCTATATCCAACCCCGCATTCGATACTATCAACCCCGTCAACCCTCCTATCACAAACAACACCACAAACCCACTCGCAAATTTCATACTCACACTCCACACTATCCTTCCCTCCCACATCGTACCTAACCAACTAAACACCTTTATCCCCGTCGGTATCGCTATTATCATACTCGCCGCCATAAAATATCCCTTCGTATCCACATCCATCCCTGACGTAAACATATGATGCGCCCACACCACACTCCCCACTATCCCTATCCCTATTATCGCATATACCATCCCTATATATCCAAATATCTCCTTCCTACTATACTCACTTATCACCTGACTTATTATCCCAAACCCAGGCAATATCAACATATACACCTCCGGATGCCCAAAGAACCAAAACAAATGCTCATACAACACCGCATCACCTCCTCCTTCCGCACTATAAAAACTCGTTCCCATATTCCTATCCGTCAACAACATCGTTATCCCTCCCGCCAACACCGGCATCACTAACATCCCCAACACTCCCGTCATACCCACACACCACACAAACAACGGCATCCTCTCCCACTCCATCACCTCATTCCTCATATTACTTATCGTACTCAACATATTTATCCCTCCCAATATCGTCGATAATCCCGTCACATGTAAACTCACTATCGCCAAATCCACTCCTCCTCCACTATGACCCACCAACCCACTCAACGGCGGATACACCGTCCAACCCGTACCTGCTCCTCCCTCCACCAACATCGACATCACCAACAACACCGTACTCACCGGCATCATCCAAAAACTCACATTATTCAACCTCGGAAACGCCATATCTCCCGCTCCTATCATTATCGGCACCCACCAATTACCATACCCTCCAAACATTACCGGCATCACCACCATCAACAACATTATCACTCCATGCCCCGTCACCAACACATTATACAACTGCCCATTCCCTCCCAACACACTACTTCCCACATTACTCAACTCCATCCTCATTATCACCGATATCCCCGCTCCCATCAACCCCATCCAACAACCATATATCAAATACATCGTACCTATATCCTTATGATTCGTCGTCATTACCCACCTCATCCACCACCTCATCCACTTCATTCTTCTTCTTCTCTACTCCTCTTCTTTCTCAGGGTGATGTGACTCGAACACACTCTCTTCTATTCCCAAAACAGACACCTCTCCCTCTTCGGCCTCACCCTGCCACCTCCTCTGATGGCGACGGGATTCGAACCCATACCCTCCAGATTATGATTCTATCATTCTCCCCTTGAACTACACCACCCCCCACAC